ATTCAGTGTGTTAGTGTTATAGTGCTTAATATAGTATGTATATCTAGTAGGTATTCAGTGTGTTAGTGTTATAGTGCTTAATATAGTATGTATATAATTTGAGGTGGACCGGAATCGAACCGGCGATGGGATACCCAATAGATTTACAGTCTACCGCTTTAACCATTCAGCCACCACCTCTACAATTTAATTTAAAAATTTACAGGACTTTCACCTTCTATGGTAAATTTTCACTTTTCAATTTTTAAAAATAATAAAACTTATAGTATTTACCCACCATTATACTATTCTCAATTGAGTTTTTAAAAATAATTACTATGATGTTTCACTTCATTATTTTTTTAACTTTATCTATTAATCTCCAATACATAAACGTATCAATATGTTATTTACTAAATAGATATCGTAAATTTGTTTACGAAGAAGTTTAAATTCTAGGCATCCATCTAGTGCGTATTAAAATCAACTACTAAATAATTTACTTATGACCGGGGTCGAACCGGCACTCCGTAGGAATGAGATTTTAAGTCCCACGCGTCTACCTATTCCGCCACATAAGTTATAAAAACTAAACTGTAGTGATTTTTAAATATTTAGTATATTTATATTTATTAGTTATAATGACTTTTAATAAATATACTTAAATAATATAGTCTTTAAAAAATTTATTAGAAAATAATATAAGTGAGATTCTTGCTTATATAGAATTCAGCAATTATCTTAATTAATTTAGCTTAAAAACCATACTTTTATTTATTAAAGTAATTTTCAAACCAGGGATTAAATTTTCCTAGTCCTCTCGTACTAAAGTTAATTCTTATTTATTTTCTTAAAATTACAACCGGATAGGGACCAAACTGTCTCACGACGTTTTAAACCCAGCTCACGTACCACTTTAACCGGCGAACAGCCGGACCCTTGGATAGATTGTCCACCATCAGGATGTGATGAGCCGACATCGAGGTGCCAAACGGGTTTATTAATAAGAACTCTCAAAACCCATAAGCCTGTTATCCCTAGCGTACCTTTTATTCGTTGATCGATATATTTTCTACTAAATTATATCGGGTCAATATGACAGACATATATCCTTAGAATACTTGTTTGTACTCTAATCAAATTTAGTATATTCATTTTAATACTGATCTTAATTAAAATAAGATACCCCAAATTGTTATACTCCTCCGTTACTTTTTAGGAGAGACCGCCCCAGTCAAACTGTCTTTCAATAATAAAAATAATATAATTTTATTAAATTTATTTTTAATTTTTTAATATATTCAAGTAGTTTTCCATTTTTAGTATAAACCTCCTACTTGCTAGTTAAATATAAAAAAAAATTTATTACAGATAACAGTAAAGGTGCATAGGGTCTTCCCGTCTAGTTGTAATATTGCCGCATCTTCACGGAAAATTCAATTTCGTAGAGCAAGTATTGGAGACAGCAGAGCAGTCGTTACACCATTCATGCAGGACGGAACTTACCCGCCAAGGAATTTTGCTACCTTAGGACCGTCAGGGTTACGGCCGCCGTTTACTGGGGTTTAATATTTCAGCGTTAACTAAAATAGATTCACCTTGCAGCACCGGGCAGGTGTCAGATTTTATACATCATATTTAAATTTTGCAAAATCTTATGTTTTTATTAAACAGTCGCTACTCTCTCTTTTCAGTTGCTTAAAAGCCCCCTTTCTCCCAAAGTTACAGGGTTATTTTGCCTAGTTCCTTCAATACTTTTTACTCCTTCGCCATTATATATTCTACTTAAACACTTGTGTTAGAGTTAGTACGATATAAATAAAATATAAACATTTCCAGCCACTAAAAAATCTATTTTTATATATTATAAAAAATTTTATATAATATATAAGATTTTTTATTAGGTATTTTATATTTTATATTCATTGATAAAAATAAACTTTTATATCTTAGAAATCGACTTACACTAAATAAGATTATCAAATTTAGTAACCCTTGTATATTAGGCGATAATGATTCTCACATTATGTCTACTACTCATGCTAGCATTATCAATATTGATAAATTATAAAATTTCACAATTTTATTTATTTATACAAAACGTTCCACTACCATCTTTCGATTTATCAATTCGGTAAATAAAAATTATTCTAGTTTCATCTATGATTATTTAAGTATTAATTAATTTTTAACATTAATTTACCTGATATTAAGCTTTTACGCTTTTTTAAAATGATGGCCGCTTCCAAGCCTACATCTTATCAGTATTAACAAAAATAATCTTCATAATTATTTATTTTTAAAGACCTTATTGTTTAATCTGAGCTGTTTCTCTCTTGACTATAAACCTTAGCGCTAATAGTCTGGTTATTATCTAATAATAACTTATTATGATATACTAATTTTATAATTAACAAATTAATTATAGATATAGTTATTTAAACCCAATTATTACTAAAAATAACACCCTACTTAAATAGGTTTCGTGGAAAACCAGCTATAACTAAGTTTGATAAGCCTTTCACCCCTAATTACAATTTATCCCAAAATTTTGCAACATTTAAGAGTTCGATCCTTAGGTATAAATACCCTTAATCTAATCATAATTAGATCACTTAGCTTCGGGTCTTATATAATTAACTATTTTTCTATCGATTCGTAATTTTATTTGAAATTAAATTACTCGCTAATTATATAAACTCGCTAGCCCATTATGCAAAAGGTACGTTAAACCAAAAATGCCTTAACTGTATTTAGCACTAAATTTCAGGTTCTTTTAAGATATTAAAAAATCTTTTCACCTTTCCCTCGCGGTACTTTTACTATTGAATTTAAACTTTTAAGTTTTAGAGGTAGATCTCTAATTTTCAATTTCAAAAACTTATTGAAATTTACTAATAAACAATTTTATTATTAAATTAGTTTATTTATCTATTTTTAATAGATTTTAAATTTTAATGAAATTAATAAAAAAATTATTAATTCATAAAATACAAGGTTAATTAATTTAAATACTTGCATTAAGACTAATCGTGGCATTTTTTTTAAAATTTTAAAATATATTTCTCAAATTATTTATATATAAAATAAAATAAATATTGTTATAAAAAATAAATATAAAATTAAAGTTAATATTTGTAAAAAATATTTAGATTCAATTAAATTTATAAAATTAAATCTATTGTTATTAAAAATAAAACTATCTATAGTTTTTTTTGTTAAATATTCAATCATAAATTTTTCACCAAAAAAAATAGAACTATAAATAAAAACATTTCTGATAAACATTTCTGATAATTTTTTAACAATAAAATCAACATAAAAACCTGATTGAACAAAACGAAAAAATTTAAAATTTATAAGTTTGTTTTTTAACATACTTGTTAATTAATTTTTTAAATTTCATAATTCTTTTAATTTTTTTTTTCTTTCTTCTCTTTTTTTAGAAAAAAAATCTTCGTGTTTTTCAATAATAAAAAAAGTATATAAAAATAAAAATAATCAAAAAACAATTGCAAAAAAAGCGATAAATTGAGAACAAACAACAAAAAAAGTATGTAAAATTTCATAAATTCAATATATAAATTTACCTGGTAATACAGTTAAAATATAATATGTCATAGAAAAATTAGTATTTAGTTCATTCATACTATCACTTTGATTTTCACTTCCTATTAATGCACTATTTGTTATATCAAAATCAGAAACATAATGTGATAAACTAATAAAAGTTACAACCATTAAAACAACTCTGATTCATTGCGCTAAAATTCTAATATAAAAAACAAGACAAGCAGTATAATCGAACATCATTTCAGCGACGCTACTAATATATTTACCAGCACCTTTTAAGTAAGCTAAGAAAAATATACCAAAATCGTATAATAATAAAGTTGGCATACCTAAAATAAATAAAAACATTATTATAATAGAATAGCAACTTAATAATAATACTGCATGACTTAATATTGAAGTTCAACCATGTACATAAAAAAATACACCAAAAACATAAGCAATTGCAAAAACTAAACCTAAATAATCATCAATTGATGTTATTTCTTTTTCAGCTTCTACAGTTCCACTAGCAGCTAAATAATCTGAATCTATTGTATTTTCTTCAGTATTTGGATTACCATAAAAACTAAATAAAATAGTAACAAATCCAGTAAATATTAAAAATAAAATTAATAGGTGTATTCATAAAGTATGTACTAAAATACACATATCAGGATTTGATTTATCAAAATAAACAAATTCTAAAATACCACCATAAAAATATGTAAAAAATTGATTTAAACCATTTATATGTCAAGATAATTCAGGATGATATAATCAAATTAATGCTGTTTCTTTAGAATGTAACATCATTCTAAATCAATCATTTGTATAAGGTGTATTTTGAAATAATACACTTAAATATCTATCTAAAATTACTGCATAAAATAATTGAAATACTGATGTAGATAATGATAATGCTCAATATTGATTAAAGAACATGTCAAAACTTTCATCTAAATTTGAAATTCCACTTCATAAGTATCATAACTTATAATCATATGCTAATACTGATTCTGATGTTGTATACACCCATTCAACACCACCTAATAAAATATCGCTAAATAATTTAGGGATTGATTTAAAAGTAGCTTCTTGTTGAAAGTGTGGAGTAGTGAATACAAAGTCTTCATAAACGTCATTTTGCACAGGTAATATATTTGCTCTACCCACTTAATTAATTACATAAAATTTATAAATAAATAGTATGCTATTAGAGTATATGATAAATTTTTTAAAAAATTTATATTTGATTTTTTTAAATATCTAAAAGTAATAAAATAAGTTCTAAAAATGTGTATTAATTCCTTAAACATTTAATTAGTGTAATAAAGATTCTAAATAATTTATATAAATTGTATAATTTGATAATATATTTATATTAAAAAAAAATTCTGTATTATTTATATATAAGTATAATATTATTTTTTTTAAAAATTTTAAGATATTATTTTTCAATTAAATAATTTTAATAAATAAATAGGAATTAACTTTTTATTTAAATAAGATAAATCTCTTTTAAAATTTATATCTAAAATCATTGCATAAGATAAAGTTCTATAATCATATTGAAAAATTTTAGTTAATTTAGTTTTAAAATTTAAAGTTTTTTCAGAAAAACGAGAAATTCTAATACGTCTTTGTTCTGGATTAACTTTATTTTTTAAGGTACGTCAATTATATTTTTTATATTTACGCATACTATTATACATTTTTTTTTTTATTTTTTTTTTTAATTTTAATATAAATTTTGAAAAAGGTAATTCAATAATATCCCCTTTATAGATATATCTAAATGGGTTTAATTCTTGATGGCCATTTAAAAAAATAAATCCAGATTTTGTAAATAAACTAGCATTTCTCAGAGTAAATGCATATTTAAGTTTTATAGCTAAATTTCTAAGAGAAAACTCATAAAAATGTATTCTATTTTTTATATTTAAAGTAGATACAGATTTGATATGTCTTTTTATAAATTTAAAACTATGTTTTATTCTAAATTTATAAAACTTATAAATATTTCGGTTATTATTTAAATATTTAATATATTTTTTTCTAATATCGTATAATCTATGTAATCTAAAAAATCTTTTATTGCGAATAAAATAAAAATCTAAATTAATTAAATTTATATATTTTTTACGTTTAAATTTTAATTTTTTAAACATTTGAAAAAAATATTTTGCCATTTTTTGAGTTTTTACTTTTTTTTTAAAAAATTTACGTTTTGATAAACGTGCTTTTGCTCTAGATAAATTAAATATACGCGCTTGACGTTTTCTTTTTAATGAAAAATATTTTATAAAAAATAATAAATTTTTTATTTTAGTTTTTTTAGATTTTAATAAATTTAATATAAATTTTAATTTATCTGAATATTTATATTTAAATTTTTTTTTATTCCTAATTTTAGGGTTATTTAAAAATTTAAATAGTTTTTTATTTTTAATTGTTTTAATAACTAAATTTAAATATTTTATATAAAACATAATTTTTAAAAAAAAATTATTTATTTTATTTTTTAATAAAATTATATTTGTATTTTTAAAAAAAAAATAATTTAAAAGATTATTCAATTTAAAATTTATTTTTTTATAAAATTTTTTTATTTTTTTTATTAATCTTACTTTTTTTATTTTAATTTTCACTAAAAACATATTTAAATTCAAAATAATTATAATTATTCTCAAGATGAATTTTTTTTTTTTTTTTCAGGTTTTTTTTTTAAAACAACTTTTTTTTTTTTTTGAATTATTTTTACTCTTGTTTCTTCTTCATTTAATACAATTTTTATTTTATTACGCTCTTTAGCACTTAATGAATTATTAGGTCTTAAATAAAATAAAGTAAAACCAGGTTCAAAACCTAAAGTAAAAGTATTTTTTTTTGATTGTGCTTTTTTTTTTTTTGTTAATTCTTTTTTTTTATCAAAACCATCAATATAACCTTTTGACATAGAATTAATATCTATTTTAAACATTGCATGTTCATTTTGCATTAATTTTAAACGTTTACTTCTTGCTTGTAATCATTCTTTTTTTCATTGTAATTTTCAAATATAATTTATTTGTTCTGCTAAATAAATTGTCGTTAAACTTGAAATAGGCATATTACCGTATATTCTTTTTGCTATTTCTAATTTAAATTTTCTTAAATTTAAATTAGATCTATAAACTGATCAAGCATTAGTTCAAGTTCTTTGACCTCTTACAGGTAATCCTTTTGAATGACGTAAACCTCTATATGTATTTAAAAATTCTAAAAAAAAAATATTAGTATCAATTCGATTTTTTAAACTTCTACTTTTAGGGAAAAAAGTAATTAATATTGCTTTAAATTTTTTTCATTCATTATCTTTATATGAAATTAAATTTTCAGAATAAAATTTTTCAAAACGATCATATATAATTTTGTATGTGTAATTATTTCAACCGAATATTTTTTTTTTAGTATTTATAAAATCTGTATCTTTTGTAAAAATGTATCCATTTAATTGAAAAAATTCTTTAATTTTTTAAAATTTAAATTTATATTTATCCATTTTATAAGTATAAGTAGTTATACCTGCTCTAAATGATTTTGCAATTTTTTTAAAAGCTTTAAAAGATTTATAATTAGTGTATAATTTATTTCTTCTTGAACAATAATAATTTATTAAAACTAAAACTCAACCTTGATATTTTAAAAATAAAATTTTCCCTAAATAAAAATGACGCATATTTCATGATTTTTTAATTTTATTGATATTTATTGATTTATTACCTCTAAAACCTTTTAATTTTAAATCACTTAATCTAATTCTCATAATACAGTAATAATATAAATTTTCATTTAAAAAATAATTTATAACATCATGTAAAAAAAAAAAACTTAAACTATATTTTTTATATAATTTTATACTATCTCAAATATTATGTCAATACATTGATATACCTGATTTATTTAACATTGGTAGACTTTTTAAACCCATATAATTAACGTCTAAAATTTTTTGATTTACTTTTTGATTTTTTAGGAAAAATATTTGGTTTTCTAGTTAAAATGAATTCACCAAATTTAAAACCTATATGATAATCTTTAATTTTTAATTCTCTATATTTTAAACCTTTATGTATAAAAAACACGTTATCTTTTAATGATGTAGGTATAGTTGATGATTTATTCATAATTACAGATATTTTTTTTTTTATTTTTATACCTACTGATTCTTTAACTATTTTTGATATTATTGATTTTGATATATATTTCAATCTTCAATTTGATTTACCCATTTAATTATTTATTTTTTTTTGTAATTCAACCTCAAGGTGACATTTCTGGTTGATTAGTTTTAGTTCTACCACCATGTGGGTGATCCACAGGGTTCATTGCTACACCTCTAACGCTTGATCTTCAACCTTTATTTCTATTTATACCTGCTTTACCTGTTACTGTAAATTTATTTAAAAAATTTGAATTACGACCTAAAGTGGCTTTTGAAAGACCGCTAAAATATTTTTGTTCACCAGTTGGTAATTTTAAAATAAAAAGATTTATTTCTTTAATTTTTTTTACAATACTTAAAAAAGTTCCTGCTGATTTCGCATAATTTGATTTATTTTTATTTAATGATATTAAATTAGAAAAAATACTATGTTTAGGTGCTAAATTTAAAATAATAAAACTTCCTAAAATATTTTTAAAATTAAATGAAAAGTTTAATGGTTTATCTATAGATTTTGTAAAATTACCAACAAATAAACCATTTGCTAATTTTATATAAGCAAGACTATTATTTGAATATTTTATTAAACCTATAAAGCATGAATTTTTATTTATATAGTTTAAAGAAACTATTATTGCTAAATTAGTTAATTGATTTCTATTAATATTTATACTTATATATTTATTAAATTTATTAAATCCTCTGTGACGAACAATAATAGAACCGGTAGTTGAGCGACCACTTTTATTTTTATTTTTTAAAAAAAAAATATTATTTTTTTCTATAAAAGGAGTCATTTTAAAAATATCTTTTTTAAATCTTAAAGTTGGGGTTTTAGGTTTATAAGTTTTTAAAAACATTTTTTAATTAATTTTTAAAAGTTGAGTATTAATTAAATTTTTATAAAATTCTAAAATTAAATTGTAATATAAAAATAAATTTATATAAAAAATATCAAGTAGACTGTCTTCATTAAATTCATTTATATATTTATTATCAATAATATTTAAAAATTGTTGAAATTTTATAATAGATAAATTATTTTTATCAGTTATAATTAAATTTTTAATTTTATAATGCTTAAAAATTAAATTATTTGTATTAAAATCTTGATATAAATTTTCATATTTTAAATCTAAACCATTAGTTAAAAAATTAAAATATGAATAAGTTTTTATCAATAATTTAGATTTAATCATAGAATTGTTTAATTTAATTATTTTATAGTATTTTATTAAATTTTTTATCGAATAATAAATTTTTAATAATAATTTAAATTTTTTAAATTTAAAATTTTTTTTTTTTATTAAAAATTTAAATTCTCTTTTAAATTTAATTAAATAATTTTTATTAGTAAGTGATATCTTTTTTATTATATTTTTTTTCACCTTCATTTATTTGTCTATATAAAGATTTTTGTAATTGTAATACACCAAACATTAATGCCTCTGCTGTTGGTGGGCAACCTGGAACGTAAATATCTACAGGAATTATTCTATTACAACCTCTAACAACTGAATATGAATAATGGTAATAACCACCACCGTTTGCACAACTACCCATAGATAAAACTCATTTAGGGTCTAAAGTTTGTTCATAAAGACGTCTAAGACCTGGCGCCATTTTATTAGTTAAGGTACCTGCTACTAAAATTAAATCAGCTTGTCTAGGTGTTGCTCTAAAAATAACACCAAACCTATCAAAATCATAACGACTAACTGTTGCGTGCATCATTTCAACAGCACAACATGCTAAACCAAAGGTTAAGGGTCAGAATGATCCTTGCCTTGCTCATGAAACTACAGCATTTATAGGAGTAACTATATAATCTACTCTCAAATAATTTTTTCTTTAAATTTAAAATTAAACGCGAAATTTTCTTCTTAATTTTTTTTTCTCTTCATCAGGTTTTGGAATACCATATCTAGATCTTCTATTAAACCTATTTAATACTTTTGAAAAATCATATACACCTCTAACACAAGTATATCTAACACCAGGTAAATCTCTGGCCCCTCCTCCTCTAACTAAAACAGAAGAGTGTCTTCTAATATTATGACCAATACCTGGAATATGTGCAGTTAAACGTTTTTTATTAACTAAAATTACTTTGGCAACAGGTCTTCTAGCAGAATTAGGTTTTCTAGGTGTTACTATTCTTGCTTTCATTACAACACCCTTTTTTTGTGGATTTATACCTAAAATTCTAGCTCTAAGTTTTCTGTGTAAATTACCCTTTTTTTTATTTATACATAACGATCCCAATATAAAAATAAAAGATTAAAAGTAAATTTGATTGATTTTTAAATAAAAATAAAAGATGTTATATAATTTAAGATAATTATAATGTCTGATAAAAATAAAATTCCAAAAAAATTAAAAAAATTTAATAAAACTATATTTAAAGTTAAATTATAATTGATATTTACATAATAATTTTTGTAGTTTAATACTGATGATTTATTTTTTTTTACAACAAATCTTAAGTTTTGTATATAAAAATACATACCAAAAATATTTAAAATAGTCATAAAAATTATTAATAAATATTGAGATTTAAATGATGAATATAAAATGGCTAAAAATTTTCCAGTAAAACCTAATAAAGGTGGTACACCAGCCATTGATAGTAACGCAAAAATCAAAGAATATAAAATAAAATTATAAGAGTTAAATTCTTTAAATTGATTTAAACTTTTAAATTTTGATAAATTAGTTAATAAAATTATTGATAAAATTAACATAAATACAAATAAATAATTTATAATATTTAATAATAAAATTGACACACCATATGAATTTAAATCATTAATAATTCAAATGTTAGAAAAAATTGACATTTAATATATGAATAGAAGTATATTTCAATTATGAAAACCTGAATCACCAAGAAGTAACGTGAATTCAAAACAAATTAAAACTATGAATGTAAATTTTGGACCGCAACATCCAGCAGCACATGGAGTACTAAGATTAATTTTACAATTAAATGGGGAAATAGCTGAACGTTTTGATCCTCACATTGGTTTATTACATAGAGGTAGTGAAAAATTAATAGAAGATAGACCTTATTTACAGGGTATGCCTTATTTTGATAGATTTGATTATGTTTCTATGATGGTACAAGAACACGCATATTGTTTAGGTATAGAATCTTTATTAGGAACAACAAATTATTCTGCTACATTTACTCAAATTAGAACTATGTATGACGAACTAACAAGAATTTTAAATCATTTATTAGCAGTTGCTTGTCATGCTTTAGACGTCGGTAGTATGTCTTCAGTTTTTTGAGCATTTGAAGAACGAGAAAAATTAATGGAATTTTACGAAAGAGTTTGTGGTGCACGTATGCATGCTGCTTTTTATAGACCTAATGAAGTTAATCTAAATGCTGTTTCTTCTTTTTTAATGGAAGATATTTTAGAATTTAGTAGAAATTTCTTTACCACTTTAAATGAAATGCATAATGTATTAACTTACAATAAAATTTGAAAACAACGTTTAATTAATATAGGAACCTATTCATTTCAAACTTGTTTAGATTATGGTTTAACTGGAGTTATGGCTAGATCATGTGGTTTAAAACGTGATTTAAGACTAAGTAAAACTGAAACCTATGCAAATTATTATTACTTAAATTTTAGAAGTTATACAGGACAACATGGAGATTGTTATGATAGATTTTTAATAAGGATGAATGAAATGTGTGAAAGTTTAAATATAGTGAATCAATCAATAAATAAAATATCAAAATATAATAATATAGTATCATTAAATAATAACAAAGCTATTTATAATAATGATAACTTTAATAGACAAACAACTATATTACCACATTTAGTTTTATCTTATTTAAATAAAAATGATTATAACTTAAAAAATACAAAAAATGATTATAATTCAATGGAAGAATTAATAAATCATTTTAAATATTGAAGTAAAGGTTTAAAAGTTGAATCAGGATATACATATCAATCCGTTGAATCACCAAAAGGAGAATTTGGAGTTAGTATGTTATCTGATGGTAGCAATAAACCATATAAATGTAAAGTTAGATCTCCTGCATTACATCATTTACAAGTATTACCTAAAATAGGTAAAGGTCATTTTTTAGCTGATTTAGTTGCATTAGTAGGTACAGTAGATATTGTTTTTGGTGAAATTGATAGATAATATAGATGTTATTTAAAAGAAGAAAAGATATTTTAAAATGTAAATATAAAAAAATATATATATTTAAAAATAAAATTAAAAATATAATTTTAAAAAGCATTTTTTTTAATAGAAATATAAAAACAATTAATCGTGCTTATGCATATATGATTTTAAATAATACAAAAATTCTTTATAAAAAATATCATAAAATTTGTAAATTTAGTGGTTACAGAAAAAATGTAAATAAATTTACAGGAATTGGTCGTCATGAATTAAATAGAAAGGCTACTTTAGGTCAATTACAAAATATTAGTATGAATAGTTGATAATTAATGAAAAAAAATATTTTATTTATTCCATATAATATAAATTATATTTATATTGAAGAAAAAAAAAATTTAAATAAATTTTTATATTTATATAACGATAATTATTTTTTTTCTATAAATATTAATTATAAACAAAATATAAAAATAAATCAAGATACTAATACTGTAATTATAGAAAATAGAAATTTTAATAATAAGTTAAATTTATTTAATCATGAGTTTGATAAATTTTTATATAGTTGAGATAATTTTTTTTTTAATAAAATAAAATTTACAGGTAAGGGTTTTAAGTGAAAAAAAAAAGAAACTAACTTATTTTTATTTTTTAATAGAGCTCATAAATGTTTTTTTATCGGTAATAATATCATTCTTAAACGTTTAAGTAAAAGTAAAATTATAATATTAAAAAATAATTATAAACATTTAATTCATGATTCTATTTTAATTAGAGTTATAAGATCTAATAACATCTTTACTAAACGTGGTTTACGTTTTTCAAGACAAATTATTTTAAAAAAAAAAGGTAAAACCGCATCTCAATAATTAATTATTTATAAGAAATCATAAGTTTATAACCTAAAACACCTGTTTTTGTATGTATTAATCCTTTTTTATATTTTAATTTTAGCATTTTATTAGTTAAACTATATTTTCCACATTTTACCGCATAGTTTTTTTTTTTAGAATTACCACCACCACTAATTTTACCACTTAAATAAAAAAAAAAACCCTCAAATCTTAAAACACTAAAATAATAGTGCATAGATTTAGATATAAATAGTTTTAAGTAGTATAAAAAACGTCTATGATTTTTATAATGCATTGAATCCATGATTTTAACTAATACTTTTGAAAAAATATCTATATCCTTTGTGCATAAAAAAATAAGAGTTAATCTAATAAAATTTCTTAATGAGATTTTAGATCAACGAAGCATTTTTCTCATACGTCTTAATTTTCTTCTTAAAACTTTTACATATAATTTTTTTTTTCTCATAAATTTTAAATTATATTTATCAAAATTTATAGAAATTTTGTCATCTAGTTGCGATTCTAAATATTTTTTTAAAATTAAATCAATTATTGAAATTTTTCGTAGTAATCTTAAATTTGTTGTTTTAAAAGTATTTCTAATTAATAAAGTTTTATTTGTATTATTTTTAAAGAATTCTTCTTTATTTTTTTTTATTTCTTTAGTTGCAATAGAATAAAATAAAGTTACATTATAATTTGAATAAAATTTATTAAATAACATATTTTTAAAAAAATTTAAAGAATCTATATCAACTTTTTCTAGTGAATATAAAAAAATATAAAATAATTTATTAAAGTTAATATTACTATGATTAAACAAACTAATTAAAAAGATTATATTAGTTTTATTTAATAAAAAATTTATATGTTTATAATTTATAAAATCTATTGGTTGTAAAGTATATTGAATATTATAACGATAATTTTGATTATCGAAATTTTCTGAATTTATATTTTCAATTTTTTTTATAACATTAATTTTTTTTAATAGAATTAATAATTTCATATAGTTTTAAATTAAAAAATTTATTAATATTTTATACGTTTTATATTTTCATTTTTAGTATCTATAAAATTTAATCGAGTTGATTTATAGTAACCAAAAATAGAATATGCTTTAAATATAGGGTATCAAATAATATTTAAGCTATTTAAGTAATAATATAAATAAATAAATAAAGTATTTATTTTATAAGATTTATAGTTATTAATTACAAATATATTAAATAAAATAAATTTTCTAACATTAAATGTTAAAATATATTTTAATGAAGAAAATTTTAAAATAATTAATTTGTATTTAAATAATAATAATTCGATTAATAACTCTGTTGTGTATAAATGTTTACGTTTTATATTATTATATTTATTTTTTAATTTATTTAAATAAAAATTTAATAATGAATATGTTACGTAAAAAAGTAAAACTAAGGTTGTATTTTCATCTTTACCGAAAACTTCAACTCTTAAAAAAGAACATGAACTTACAAATAAATTAGTATCCATATTGGTTAAAAAACAATATAAAAAAAATCAAAAATATACCGGTACTACTTTCTTATTTAGTAGTTTTATAAAATCTTTAAATATTCCTAAAAACATATTATTATAATAGTAAATACTTATTATAATTTTTTTAATAGTGCCTAAGAATGGAATCGAACCAATGACCTTCAGGTTTTCAGCCTGACGCTCTACCACTGAGCTACTTAAGCATATAATATTATATAATTATTTTTGTATAAATTTATATAAAAAAACTTACAAAACATAAATTAAATAGTAAAAAACCTAATCAAATATAAATAAAATGTTTTCAATTTAATTGAGTAAATTGATCAAATCTATATCTAGGTAAAGTACCACGTGTTGCAATAGCAACTACACAAAAAATTAATATTTTAAAAAGTAAAACAAAATATGGCATTTAAAAATTAAATAATTATGCAGCAAATAATACGAAAAAACCTAAACCAATTGACATAAAAATGAAAGTTTCAATTAAAGCAAAACCCATTAATGTATTGTTAAATAAACTTTCAGTTTCTTCTGGATTTCTTGATAAAGCTACATTAAAACCAGCAAATAAAACACCTGTACCTAAAGCACCAAAAGCAATTGGTAACATACAACCACCCATAACTAAAACTTTAACTGCTTTTACTAATAACATTTACAATAATTTTAATTATTTTATTTACATATCCATTACTTGTTCATATATATACATTTTACGAGTGTATAAATAAGATTTTTTATAATTTAATAATAAATCTAAAAAAACATTTGTTATACGGTTGTTTAATTTAGATGAATTATCTTGTCTAATACAAGTTGAAATATGTTTATAAGCTGTTTTTAATCTATTTTTTTCAGATAGATAAACAATTTTAAATAAAACAGTTTTTGCTGATTTTTTTTTATGAATTTTTGGAACATTAAAACATTTTACATCAAATACAGGTTTATATATATTTATAATTCAATGAATTAAAAAATTTATATTATATACGTCATCAGCAGTATCTATGTAGTGTTTAAATTGATTAACATAAGAATATGTTTCAAATTGGGTTATTTTATTATATTTTAAGCTATCATAAATATTTGAAATACCTTTTATAATAAAGTTAATAGTATTTAATTTTTTTCCATTTTTTATTAAAAATGGTATAAAATAAGTAAACATTGAGTATTTATATTTATAATTAAATTTTTTTTTTAAAATATTTACGTCAATTAATTCAATTGAAGTTAAATAGCTATCAAATGTGTGGTACTTGCTATTTGAAAAACGATCTTCTAAAGCATAAGACATATGTTCTGTATAAAATAATTTATTTAGATTTGTGTTTAGTAATAAGTCTTGAAATTTTATTGATTGTTTTGAATAAAAATTTAAATTAGTTTGAAAATTATTGTATAATTTTAAATTTAGAATTTTTTGTTGATATGTTTTTTTTGTATAAATAATATCGTTATTTATTATTTTTGTTTTATTTATCATTATTTTTTTTAATTGTTTCATATAAATAAATATTAAAATATTATAGCTATAATTAAAAGTATAAATGAAATACTATTAATAATAGTACTATATGCTAAAAATGCTTTAAATAAATTAATGTCGAAAATAATAGATATAATATAAAAAATACCTATTATTGATAAAATTAGTAAAATTATTCAAAAAAAATTATTTAATGCTGATAAATAGTAAATAAATAAAAGAGAAAAAAATAAGAAAAAAATTAAAAAATAAAAAGTTGTGTAAAAAAAAACAGATAAAAATGGTAGACCTTTATATATCTCAATTTTATATAATTGAATTGGTGCAATACCTAATTTTATTATAAAACCAATAATTAAAGTTAAACAAATAAATAATAAAGTAATATTATTGGTATAATATTGAATTTGTGAATTTGATGATATTACAAAATTAATTATTGATCATTCTGTTGAACCAGTTAATGAAAATAGATAAATAATACAAAAAACAATCATTACTGAACTAAAAAATGAAGATCAATATTGATAGAATAAGACATTTAAATAATTTTTTGAAAAAATAGAAAAATAATTGTCTTTAAAATTATTAGTTTTAAAGCTAATTTTACTTACAATAAATTTATAAAAAATAGCACAAGACACTAATTCTATAATAAAAAAAAATGTAAATAAAGTATTAGATAAAAAAATCATAGGGATAAATAGTGTAATATTTATTATAGAAAAAAAATAATCTATTGAGTAATTATTTAATATTTTTACATGTTTTTCAGAAATATATAAGAAATAATTATTAAATAAAATAACAATTAAATAAAGATATAAAGAGTAATTATTTAGTTTAAAATGAGATCATCAAAAAGTTGAAGCATAACCATTAAAAGTAAATAAATATATAATCATTAATGTATTTAATAATAAGTTTAATTTTATAATAAATGATGGATTTTGTTTTATAATTATATTTTTAACACTAATAGATTTATCTCATGTGTTTTTTTTATTAATTAAATTAATATTGTTTCTAAAAAAAATATTTCAGTAAATAATTAAATTTGTAAAAACTGGTAAAAAAAATATATATTCTGATACTAATAACCTTAACAATACAAAAAAAAAGATTAAATTAAATATAATTCAAAATTATAATCAATTTTATTATTTATTTTAAAAGAATTTATAAAATAAATTGAAGAAGGATAAAAAAAAAGCGATAATATAAATAAAAAAAAACGTAATGGAGTAAATTTTTTTTTTAAATTTATTTGTTTTTTTTTTAAATTATTTTTTTTTAAATATTTTTCAAAAATAAAAATATTATTTAACACTTAAAAATTTTTAATATATATTATATAATTTGAATTTGTACGGGAATTTTAATTGTTCTAGATACTTGAGTTACTAAGGTAGATTCAAAATAATTATAAGAGTTTAAAAATTTAATAAATAAAAGTTTAAAGTCGGATTTATTATTTAAAATTGGTGAAAATTTTGAATTTATAAAAAAAGATAAATTTAAATAATACCTGTATAAACCTAAACTAAATTGGGCTATTTTATTTTTATAAGGGGCTCTTAAAATTGAACCTACATGTTTACGTTGTTTTGTTATATGAAAACTATAATTATAGGGTAAAAATTTTTTAGAAAAAGTAGAATTAAAAAAATCAAAAAATAAAATAGTAAAAATAAAATTTTTACAATATATTTTATTTATTTTATTTTTAGATAAAATATTTTTAGTATTAATAATTTGTGGGTTAAAATTCATTTTATATTTTATATTTACATAAATTTTATTATTCAAATAAATAAATAATTATAAATTAGCTTTAGATATAAAAGCTAGTGGTAAACAAAGACGTTTTGATCATTTTTTAGTAAGTAAATTTAGTCTATAATAATTAACATTTTTAAATTCTAATAATTTATAATGTTTAGGTAATCGAACTAATCATCTATATAAAGCTCCTTTACCTTTACCCATTCTTGAATTTTTTGATTTTTTTGTTAAAGGTATATTCATACGTAAAAAAATTCAACAATTTTTATAGTGGGTATTTATATTTTTTTTTTTAGCAATAACTTTAATATATTTTCGAAAAAGTTCAAAATAAATTGACTCAAAACGAGCGTTTTTATATAAAAGTATCATACTATTACCAAAAACTAATCTATATTTTGTTGTTTTTTTATAATTTCTTAATTTAAAAGAAACTTGTTTTGTATTACTTAAATTTTTAAATCGCAAAATTACAAATTAAAAAAGAAATTAATTAAAATATATTTTTTATTTTAGATTTTAGTACTAAATTAATATATTTTTCTAATTTTTTTAAATAAATTAGTTATACTTATAATAAGTATTATTAGATATAATAAAAGTATTGATAAGAATATATAAATATAAATATATATGTTTGAATTAAAATTTTCTAATCAAAATGTATTATAATTTGTTGAAATAGAAGGTTGATTTATATAATCATTTAAATTGTTAAATTCAATATAATTAGTAAAATTTATCATATTAATTGATAAAAAATTATTAAAAAAATAATTAAAATTATTATAACTTGAGTTTGTAATAAAATAGTTTTTAGTTATTAAATAATATAAATTTAAAAATTTATTATGGTAAATTATATCTAATGATATATTAAATTTAAAGCAGTTTAATTGAGTATATAATATAAATATCATAACTATATAATGTATTAATTTATACTTTTTTATACTTCTATAAAAGAAAAATGTTTTTAAACTTATTATAAATACGTTGGTTAGGTAACTAAATAATATATATATATTTAATATAGTTTTCTCTATATTATATCTAAATAATAATACATATACGTAAAAATATATTATAATTATTAAGAAAAAATATGAATATATGTTTATAAATAGTTGTAGAGTGTTTAATTTAAAATTATAAAATAAATTAATAACTATAATATAAAAAATTAAATTATAAAATTTTTGTTTGATATTAAAAATTTTTATATTTTTAATTAAGTTGTTAAATTTGATTATTTGAAAATTTAGTATTAATATAATTACTAAAATTATTAATCAAATATACATAATAAATTGATTTAAATTATCAATACTAATAAAATTATGAATTGACTGTATTAAATTATATCTTACTAGTAAAATACAAAAAAAAAATTTAAATATAAAATTTAATAAATAAAATCTTACATGTATTTTAAAAAAAATATAATTATTGTGTTGTAAAAAAATAAATGTAAATAATAAAAATAAGTTTATTAACTCAACTAAATCTCAATTTCATCAAGTCCCTCAATTCAATTCTTGAAAGGCCCATCAACAACCTAAGCTTATAGCGATTAATATACAATATAAATTTATTTGAATAAATGTTTTTAAATTTTTTAACATTAAGAAAGAAAATTTTATGGTATTATTTAGTTTTTCTTTATTATTTGTAATAATATGAAAACAAAATATTAAAAAAAAAATAGAGTAAAAGCAATAAATTAATATAGGATGTATTAAAAAAAGACCATTTAATAAATTTATATTTACATTAAATATATTTATTGTATAATTATAAGAGGTTAATAATTCAAAAAAAATAATAAAAAAAAATAATATATAAGAGAAAAATTTTATTTTTTGATTAAAAAATAAAAGAAAAATTAATAAAATTATTATAAAATTATAATTTAAATTTATTAAATTATTTAAAATCGATACATAAATTGATTCAACGTAATAAAATAAAATAAAAAAAGATTTTAGAAGTATTAAATTTTGTACAAGTAGTCAATTTAATTTTTTGAAAAAAAAATTTAAAACATATAATAAACTCAATAAATATACAAAAATAAAATCAAAATATATTTTAAATTAAAAATTTAATAAATTCTCATCTTTAATAATTTTTTTTTTTATTCTTTTTTTTATTGATCTTATTTTTTTAAATTTATTAAAATTGTTTGGAATTTTAAAATCGTATATGTTATTTAAAATAAAAAAATTTTTATTTAAAATTTTAAAAATAGAATCATGCAATTTAAAACCTTTTCTAAAATATTTTAATTTAATAATAATTAATTTTTTTAACCCAAATCTATTATTTTTATTTTTAAAAAAATTTTCTAGATATTCAGAAAATAAACGCTCTCCTTTATTAGATTTTTTTTTTGATTTTTCTTTAATATTTAAAGAAGCTAAAATTTTACCAACAGTTAAGTTATAAACATAATTTTTAGAAGTTAATATAGCTAAACGTATTTGTTTTGATTTTAAATTAAAGATAAAAATATTTGGTTTTTCATATGTAGAATTATTATTTTTATTTATTAAATTTTTAAAATAAATATTTTTTAAATAATATAAATAATATCAATATCAAATTTTAATAAAATCAAATTTTTTTAAAGTTAAATATCTATATAGTGATATCATTAAGTTTAATGTTTTTGAATATCGTAATGCTATAGCATTTGAGTTTTTATCTAAAAAATTTAATTGGATTTCATGTATTATGTTTAATGAATGATTTCATACATAACCTTCATAATAAAAACTATTTTTTTTAAAAACAAATTTTTTTTGAACTATTGGGTAAGTAATAGGAATCGAACCCATGACCTTTAGATCCACAATCTAACGCTCTACCAATTGAGCTATACCTACCTGTATATATATATTATTCTGCTGATCATGATAAAACATTATTTAATCAATCATATAATAGTGAAATTAAAATTAAAAATATAAATGTAAAAGTTAAAAATAATTCAGTTGTACTAAAAATAGAAAAATTAAATAATACAGGGAATAAAAAAGTAAATTCTACATCGTATAATATTAAAAAAACCGCTAACATAAAAAAATTAAAATTAATTTGTATATTTAATTCTGAGATAGATTTAAAACCGCATTCATAAAATTGTTTTTTTGTTAATTGTTGTTTTATAGTGTAAAAATATTCTGCTCCTCAAGTTAATAATCAAAAAATTATACCAAATATTAATACATTTTGAATCAAATGAATTACTACAGCATCACCCATAAAATTACAAATTACATAATATATAAAAAATATAAATAATAATGATAGCATATATATTCAATGTATAAAGTTAAATCTTCAAGATAGTAAACTAAAAAACTTGAATCTATATGAAATCCACCTAATTTATCTATAATTAGATGAAAATATTTTTGTATAGAATTTTCTATTCTTCTTCATAAAATTTTATAAAGATAGTGATATATTAAAACATATAATAGTAATAATATAACTAAACGAGGTCATATATCGACACCTCAATGACCATACCCCACAGGTTGACCTCCAGTTATTGGATAAAAAACCAATGTAGGTACAAATATTAAACTAGTGATAAGTTTATATTTGTTTAAAAATCTAATAATTGTAAATTAATTTGAAAGAGACTATGACTATTGTCAATTTATTTTTTCTAAAGGAGTTTTAAAATTTTTATCAAAAATGCTTTGATTAGTATTATTATTATTTAATTCTATGTTTAAAGATTCATTTAAATTTTTATATAAAATTGAGATTAAAATTCCAAATGAAAATTCTAAACCTGCTACACCAAGTATAAAAAAAGATATACTTAAAAGTGTTATATCACAGTAAATAGCACCAAATAATAATGATAAACAATATAATGCTAATCAAGTTAACTCTGACATAAATAATATAGATACAAAATTTTTTGGCTTTAATATTAATATTATTAATATTAGTCAAAAAATTAAAGATCAAAAAGAAATTCAAGTTAACATTTTTAAAATTTTATTATTATAATTCTACAGTTTCATTTTTTAAAACAACAACTTGATTCTCAAAAATATTATAAAATGCATCTTGAGTACCTTCGCTTTGAAATTCTTTTAACATAGGATTTTCAATTTTTGCGTAGTCTAGTAATAATTTACGAGTATCAATTTTTCATTTATAATTAATCCCATACATTTCACTAGTTTCTCTTTCCAGTCAATTTGCATTTGAAAAAATACGGTCTATAGAATCAATATTTTTATTTAATTGATTTAAAATTATAAAAAAAGTTAATTTAGATTTTAAAAAATAATTATAATAATTGTAAAATATTAATAATTTATTTTTAAAAAAATAGTTTTCAATACAAGAAAAATCTAAATTATTTTGATTAGTTTCTTGATTATAGTTTATAGTATCTATTGCAGAATTTTCTATTAAAGAAATGTTTGAAAATAGTAATTCTTTTTTTAGAAATAAATTAATAGAATAAAATCAATTACTAGGTATTAATATAATTGAATGATTTGAATTTAGTTTTTTTGATGCTCATATTTTTGAATTTAATTTTTCAAAAACAATAAATAATTGAATAGGCTGCATATATTTATTTTGCATATTTTAAATTAAAAAGTTTTATTATTATTATTATAATTCTACAGTTTCATTTTTTAAAACAACAACTTGATTCTCAAAAATATTATAAAATGCATCTTGAGTACCTTCGCTTTGAAATTCTTTTAACATAGGATTTTCAATTTTTGCGTAGTCTAGTAATAATTTACGGGTATCAATTTTTCATTTATAATTAATCCCATACATTTCACTAGTTTCTCTTTCCAGTCAATTTGCATTTGAAAAAATACGATCTATAGAATCAATATTTTTATTTAATTGATTTAAAATTATAAAAAAAGTTAATTTAGATTTTAAAAAATAATTATAATAATTGTAAAATATTAATAATTTATTTTTAAAAAAATAGTTTTCAATACAAGAAAAATCTAAATTATTTTGATTAGTTTCTTGATTATAGTTTATAGTATCTATTGCAGAATTTTCTATTAAAGAAATATTTGAAAATAGTAATTCTTTTTTTAGAAATAAATTAATAGAATAAAATCAATTACTAGGTATTAATATAATTGAATGGTTTGAGTTTAATTTTTTTGATGTTCATATTTTTGAATTTAATTTTTCAAAAACAATAAATAATTGAATAGGCTGCATATATTTATTTTGCATATTTTAAATTAAAAAATTTATTATATTATCATTCTTTAAAGTTAGGTTTTCAATCTAAGGAAACTGCGTCAATTTCGGGATTCTCAAACATTTTTCATCCATTAGTTTTGTATTCTTTTTCAAATACTAGAGGGAAAGTTCAATCTGATGGTTTATGTTTTTTTCCAGAACTAAAATCCATTAAAATTAATTTTAATTTTTTTAATTGTTGTAATTTAATTTTCTCATTGTTTTTAGTATTTAAGATTTTTTTTCAATTATAAGCATTTTTTTTTATTGTTCAGCCTTTAAATATTAAGTGATATCATTTAATATTAAGATTATAGCAGTTAACTATTTCAATATCATTATAATTATAATTTAAATTTTCACATGTTAATATATATTTTAAACAATAAAAATAATCTATAATTTTATAAATAAAAAAATGTAAAGTTAAATAATTTATTCTTGTTGAAAATCTATATAAAAATCTATATAAAAAAAAATAATGTTCCCCTACATTAGTATAATCTATATATTTTTTAAATAAATAAGTATAAGGTTTATCCCCAATATTATTTTCATCTAAAGTATGTATTTTTTTATAATTATATGTTCAATCAATTTGTCAACCTACATAATCAAAAATATTAAATTCTTTCAACATACTTTCTTTTCTTTGCATTAACCTACAAAATGCTGAAAATAGATGTAAGCAATCTTCTTTATCTCTTTGAAATGCTCAAATAATTCTTTTTTCCCATAATTCAGTTTTTTTATACATTTCGTCTAAATCTTTTCTATGTCGTTTAAATTTTAAACGCATTAGTAAATATTTTTGTTGATCATAATATAAATATTTAGGGTAAGTTCATAGATTAAAACAAGTTGACGGTCATAATTGTACTATTTGTCTAAAATATCATGCCATAGTTTTTTTTGGTACTTTATGAACTCTTATTTCTAGGTAAACGTATGTAGAAACAAGTAATTTAAATAAATACTCAAATATTATACCGTTAGGATTAGTAGCTATGGTGTAAATAAAAAAAAAGAAATAATAAAAAATATAAAAATAAACTATATACTTTAATATTAATTCTGTGGTTACTAATGGGAATGCAACAAATTTTTTATCTTTTTTTACATAAGTTTTTAAATAAATTATAAGTCATCTACCAGAAATAAAAAAAATAATTAAATCTATTAAAAAATTGACTAAATATGGATTTGGTATTAAATATAAAATTAATTTTTCAAATTTAATTTTTGGTAAATCTATAATATAATAATTAATAATTTTATTTAAAAAATGAAATGTCTCTATATTATAAAAATTTATAAAAATATTTAAAACAGAGTATATCATATCATATTTAATTATACTATATATTACAAAAATTGTTAAATACTGAACTATTTTTAATTTTATTAATTCTAGAGTAATAATTAAAAGTGGGTATTTTATAAATTTTCAACGAGTTGCTTTTAAGTTTGCATATATTGATCTAAAAGCTCCGTGTTTTATAGAATATAATAAAAATAATATAATTATTAAATAACTAGCTGTATTATATATATTATATATTTTATAATTTATTAAGTAAAAAAAATTGAATTTCATTAATATTAAGTTTTCAATTGTTGTATAGTTAAGGCTATTTAAAAAAAACAGTTTTAAATATAAAAGTTTATGACTTTCTAAAAAAATCGGGAAAATAGTCATTGTTCATAAATAATTACCATATATTTTTGGACTCCTCTTGATCCATTTAATTGTTAATAATAAACCGCTTATAGTTAATATAGGAATAATTATGTTTTTATTTAATATAATATAGTCTAAAATAAAATTATTATTTGTAATCTTTTTTATTTTTAAAATATAAAAATCATTTCATAAATTACTAAATTTATAGTGAAAAATGTAAGAAATTAAAAAAATTAAGTAAATGGTTTTACGGAATAGTAAATTTATTATTTTTTTAAAAGTAGTAATTAAAATACTTGTTATATTTTTTATTTTAAAATAAATTTTTATAATTTTATTAATAATTTTTTTTATTTTTTTTATTTTTATTTTTTTTTTTATATATGTAATTGATAAACATATATCTGAAATAAATCAATTTAATATAAATATCGGAGAGAATATTAATTTTATTATATTTTTTTCGTTATTTTTTATATTATCTAAATTTATATTAATATTTATTTTATTATTTATAATTTCATTTGATTTTATATTTAATTTATAATTAAATTGTGGTATGTTAATATTATATATTTTATTATTAATTTTTATTTTTTCAATTAATAAATTATAATTTTTAAATATATTTAGTAGAATTATATTGTGTAAAAATAAATTTATATGCGTTATTTTGTATTTCTTCTTTATATTTATTAAATATTTTATATTATATCAATTTTTAATTATAGTTATTAAATTACTAATATATTTATTAAATTTTAATTTTAATATTGGGGTATATATTTTTATATTTTCTTCAATTTTACTTGGGAGTTTTTTAAATTGGTATTGTTTTTTATGGTATTTAACTATATTTTTATTTTTGTAAGTTTTTTTACCTGTTAACATTGCATATTCTAAACCATCTAGCAATTTAATAATGTATAGGCTTTTATTATATTTAAATTGTTTTCAAGGTCTTTTACTATTTAAGTATAAAATTTTTAATTCTGTGTAATATAAATTTCATTCTATATTAGTTATATGATTATATAAATTGTAAATATAATTATATACATTATAATTATTAATATTATTAATATTTATTAATAATACTATATATATTGATTTTAATTTATTACTAATTGTATTAATATAATTAATTTTATTATTTATATTAAATAAATTATACATAATTATATTATTATTATCATTTGTTTTTTTTAAATTAGTATTAATATTAATTTTAATAATATAAATTATATATTTTAATTTATTATTTAATATATAACTGTTTTTATTTATTCAATTATTTGACATTAGTCAATTTATATTTATATATAAAGTACAATATAATAATATTAATACTATTTTAATAGTATAAATTAGTATATAACTTCATTGATAAATAATTTTTATATCTCTTATTAATATTAGAATATTAAGTTTTGTTATTATGTATATTTTTTTAAAAAAAAAGAAAAAAATATTAAATTTTTTTAATTCTTGATATTCATGATTAATTTTATTTTCAAATATTAAGTTTATTAATATTATTTGATTATATATTTCAAATATTTTTTTTTTCAATAAATTTATTATTATTAAATAATTTTTTTTATTATAGGTTATTTTTTCAGACATTAATTTTTTAGTATTAAGTTTTATTCAAAAATAATTTAAAGATTTATTGTTTAATGAAATATATGTATACATATTAAATAAAATATAATTATAAAAATTATAAATTATAATAAAATATCTAAAAAAAAAATTCATTATTATAATAAAACTATTTTTTAAATAAATTATAAATACATTAATTTTTTGCAATAATGTTAAATTATTTGTTTGTTTATTTAGAGTGGTTAATTTAATTCCGTTTATATAATTTTTTCACTCAGTAATTAAAAAAACAATTAAATCAATTGCAGTAATTATATAAATATAACTTTTATTTTTTATATATTTGAGTTCAAAATATATTAATTTACCATTTAAAAAATCTCCTAAATACCAAGTTGTTAATATATCTCAAAACAATTTATTAAATAAAAAACAGAAAATTAATACCAAAAAAATATTAAATTCAAATATAATAAGTAAGATAAAAAAATTTAATAAGTAACTAGTTATTTTTATAATTTTAATTAGTAATTCTCTATTTTCGTTTAATTCTATATTTTTATTTTTTAAGTCTATTCATTTATTTTTTAGGTAGTAATATAAACCCATTTAGTTATGTTTATATTTTGATAGGTTTAAATAAACCTATCAACTTATATGTTACATATCAACATTAGTAAAAAAATTTTACTTTAATATTAATTACGTTGCTTACCTATCTAAATTTCTATATATTTTATGTAAATTTTAAATCTTTTAAAAATTTATTTTTTTTTGACGTTTTTATAACGTATTTACAATAAAAAAATAATTACAAACAAATTTTTGATAAACTATTTTCGCGTTAATAATATTGTTTTAACAAAATTTATATTTTTTAGTTATATTAACAAATTAATTTAAAATAGCCGCACCTAAAAGAAAAAAATCTAAAAATCTTAATAAATATAAAAAATTATATCAATTAACAAAAAAAACTAAATTCATATTTGGTTCATTAAAAAAAATAAATAACATTAATATTAAACAAGACTTACATATTTAATAAATATACATATAGAGTAGAATATATTATAAATATATTAATATCATTAATTTGATGGAATGAAATAAAGGTACTTATATGTCTACTAGTATAAAAAAAATTGTACAATATTTTTCAGTTATGACAGTAAGCTTTCATGATATTAACTCATTATTTGGTTTCTTTACATTTTTAACTATTGCTAGTCAATTAGTAAGTGGTACTATGTTAGCATTTAGTTTAGTTCCTGAACCTATGTTAATTCCTATGGTTAGAGAAGAAGAAGATGTAGAAGATTTATATACAGATGATTTTTTTTGATTACATGAAAGAGGAGTTGATATGCTATTTATTTTTTCATATTTTCATTTATTTAGAAAAATATATTTAAATAACTTTGAGTATGAACAAGAAGCAGCTTGAAAAAGTGGAGTTTTTACTTTTTTATTATTTCAAGTTGTAGTTTTTTTAGGTTTAGTTTTATGTTGTACACACTTAAGTGATATTACATTAGCTATTGCTGCAAATTTATATGATACTTTTTTTGCTGGAAAAGGTAAATTTTATTGATGAATTTTTACATCAAAAGAATTAAACACTGATACAATTATTAGATTAGCTTATTTACATTATGTTTTAGCGTTTTTCTTAGCTTATTTAGGTTTAATTCACGGTGTTGATATGCATTATGATTGAAAAAACGAATCATCTATGGATGGTTTAGAAACTGAAATGATTTGATTTGATGAAGCTTTATCAAATGAATTAGGTGCAATGATAGAAATAATATTAATTGTTATGATTGTTTGTTTTTTTATGTATCCTGAACCTGAAGCTTTATCTTATGAATTTTTTATGTGAGGTGATATAGGTTTCATTAATGATGTTAGATTCTTATCAGTAGCCCCACATTGATATTTTAGACCATTTATGGCATGATTAACAGTTTGTCCATTCCATAAAATTGGATTATTTGGTTTAATTTATTATTTTTTTATTTTATTTTATCAACCTGTAATTCATGGTACAAATGAACAAAATAATTACTCAAAAAAAAATGTTGCAATTGTAAGCTTTTTCATAAATAGAAGCGATATTATGACTCCAAAATATCATTCTGTTGAAGATAATTTATTACATCAAATTACTTTTTGATTATTTTTATGTAGTGCATTATATGTAACTTCATATTTACCTTATGGTAGATTTTATAACAGAATAAATGGTAATTATGGTACTTTATGATCTTTTATGTATATATTTTTTTACTTAGGTAATTCTTTTTTAAGAAGACCTTTAATAACAGAGTTATACTTATTTAATTCTTTTGTTAAATCAAAATTTTTAAAAAAATAATTTGTATTTTTTTATTTGATAAGAAATTTAATTAAAAATTATTTCGATTTCTCTTTTAAAAAAAAAAATTTAAATATAATATCATCTTATAGTATTAATTTTATATCTATAATGAAACATTTAAATTTTAATTATATACTTATATTATTTATTACTCCTATATTTTTATATTGATTTAATAGTGGTTTAATTTTTTTTAATTCTATTTTTAAAGTACATCATGAAAGTTGAAATTTAATTTTTCAAACTGATAGTATATTAAATAAATTAAAAATATATTTTTTTTTATTACCTTTATATATTGTTTCATTTTTATATTCATTAGTTATGTGATATTATAACTATATTATCGATTTTATATTATTTACAGAAAATTTGTCAACTTTATCTTTTATTGACTATATAATTTATAATACTCTTCTATTAGATAAATTCGAAGATTTTAACTTAATTATGTGTTTTAAACAAATTTTATTAAACTTTAATTTAAAACAATTAAATATTAATATTATAAACGATTATCCTATAATAATTTGAACAGGTTTATTATTTTTATTTACAACTATTTTTAGCCTAATTGGTTTAAGTTATTTAGGTTTATATGGTGTATTTATTTTAAACTTAGCTTCAATTTTACTATTTTGAATTTCGATGCTATATTATTTTAATTTAATTGTTTCAGAAAATTATTATTATTATATATCATTAGGTAAATGAATGTATTTATCTAATGGCTACAGAATTTCATTTGACTTATTAATTGATCTAACATCAATTAGTTTCTCATTTTTAACACTAACTATTGGTGTTTTTGTATACATTTATACTTTCTCTTATTTTAGGTATGAACCTTTAGTAGAAAGACTTATTTTATTTTTAAATTCTTTTATGATTAGTATGATTTTATTAGTATCTTCAGGTAACTTTATTGTTTTATTTTTAGGTTGGGAATTAATTGGTCTAACCTCTTTTTTTTTAATTAATTTTTGATCTACTAGAGTTGGTACTTTAAAAGCAGCTTTTAAAGCATTCTCATTTAATAAACTAAGTGATTTATTTTTATTTTTTGCAATTTTAATAATTTTTAGTACAACTTATAATTTAGATATATTATCATTTAACACTCAAATATATTTATATGAAAGTTATAATATTGATATTTTTTATTGATCAATAAATCTTGTTGAAATAATAAGTTTTTTTTTTATAAGTTGTGCTTTTATAAAATCAGCGCAATTTGGTGCCCATATATGATTACCGGATTCCATGGAAGCACCAGTTCCTGCGTCAGCTTTAATCCACTCTGCTACTTTAGTATCAGCTGGTATATATTTATTATTAAGATTATCACCTTTATTTGAATTAAGTAAATATGCTTATTTCATCTTACCTTTAATAGGTTCTTTAACTGCTTTTTATGGTGGTTTAGTATCTGCTTTTCAATCTGATACTAAAAAAACTTTAGCATATTCAACTATTAGTCATTGTGGGTTTTTAATGGTTTCTTACTCAACTGGTGTATTAGAGTTTGTTATTCTATATTTATATGTTCATGGTTTTTTTAAAGCAGCTACTTTCTTATGTGTAGGTAATGTTAATAGATTTAATAGAAATATACAAGATTTTAAACGTATGGGTGGTTTTTATAAATATCTACCATTTGAATGTTTAGCTTCTTTTGTTTGTATGATGAATTTAAGTGGTTTACCTTTAACTTTAGGTTTTTATATAAAACATTTATTATTTATAGGTTTAGTTGAATCTTATACATTATATCCTATAATATTTAGTAGTTTAATATTAGGTGCAATAGCTGGAGTATTTTATTCTTATAGACTTTTTTATAGTATATTTTTTGATACTAAAAAAGGTAAAAAAACAATATACTTACAAGCAAATAGAAATAATTTAAATTCAAAATTCTATTCAAATACTTCTTTAGCTTCTAATATTTCAATTATATTATTAGTATTTATATCTTATATAGTTACTTTATATTTATATAATACAACTTTAAATAATTTTTACAATTTATCAGATTTAAAATCTATTTATATAAATAATGCCTATAGTTATTATTATAAACCTGATTTAAATTTTTTAAATACAGTAAGTATTTTAAATTGATTTGTAATTATATTATTAATTTCAGTTATTTTTATAAATTGAAGAAAATCTTATTATTCTACTAAATCACTAGATTCATTAGCAAAATTAATTTTATTTTCATTTTTTTTTTTTTTATTTTCAAAATATATTTTATAAATTTTTAATTTATATGTGAGGAAATCTATGAACAGAAGCATCATATCAATTAAATTTTAATATTGGATTTTCATCATTACGTTCAGATGTACTAATTCATTTAGCTCAATGACAATATTGATGATGATTTTGATTCGCTTTAATATGATCTTTTTATTATTTTATTATTTTAAAAGTTGCACGTTTTAGAGTTTTAAAAATGCGCCCTAAAATTTCTACTAGTTATAGACCACACGGTAAATGAGGTGATTTTTTAGCTTGTATAATACCTTTAATTTGATGTATTAATATTTTAACTAATTCAAACTTAATTTTAAGATTAATTGAATGACAAAATGAATCTAGTTTATTTACTGTAAGAGTTAGAGCTAGACAATGATATTGAATTTATAAATTTGAATTAAAAAATTTTACTGATATTTTATCAACACCTAAAAATATTGGTAATAATAGATGACAAATTAATACCTTTGGTGAATTACAAACTGCTGATGATTATTTACATGTTTTACAACTAAGATCTCAAAATAAATGAGTTAAAAATTATTGAAATCGTTCTTTACAAGAAACTGGTAAAACTAATAAAGCACATGTTATATCACCACAAGAACAATTAAGACTAAGTCTAATTAATCAATATAAAAGTTTAAATTTATCAAGTTCAATAAAAAATAATGCGCCTTTTATTAATAGAGACTTATATATATTTGATGATTTATTTTCATATAATATTGAAAATATAAGCTCAAAAAAATCATTATTTAATGATAAAAATTCATTTATAAATTCTTACTCTTATTTAAATAATAATTCATGATCAAATAATGAATTTGATTTAATTGATAATTTACCTTTTACAACTTTATTTGATAATGAAACTTTATTTTCAAATTATAAATCATTTTTTCAAGATTCTATTTTTAATCCTACAAAAAAACAATTATCTAGTGACTCTAAACAATTATTTAAACATGTAGTTTACAATAGTATTAAAAACAATATAATTCAAGATTACACTAAATTAGTTAAACATGAAGATTTCGATGAATATTCAAGATGAATAAAAAGAAGTCCAGGAGAAATTTTACCTTTAAGAATTATAAAATACCCATTAGGTTTAGAAACCATTAATAATAATATTTTTGAAAATGTAAATAATGATGGTAATGTAGAATTATTTAGATTACGTTTTAATTCTAATTCATCAAAAATGCAACATAAATTAGTACAAGATACTATATATTTAACATTAAAACAAAAAAGATATAATAGAAAAAAAGTTGTAAGCCCACAAACTAAATTCTATAAAGATGATAATGGTAATAAAACCAATTTAGTAAAATATACAGGTAAACCTTATTTATCAAATGATAAAATATTAAAACAATCTATATATGATCAAACAACTCAATACAAATTAATAAAAAACAATAAAAAAAGAGGTGAATTAATCCCAGTAACATTAGCACGTAGAATTTTAAGAACTAAAAAAACTTTAGTTTTACCTGCTCATGTAAATATCACATTAATTACTAATTCCTATGATATTGTCCACTCATGATTTATACCAGGATTAGGTATTAAATTAGATTGTGTACCTGGAAGATCAACTCATCATACATTTTTTATTGATAACGTTGGTTTTTATTATGGTCAATGTGCAGAAATTTGTGGAAGATATCACCATCATATGCCAATTAGAGTTTGTGCTTTACCATTTGAACATTTCTTACTTTGATGAAATACTTTTGGGTTACCAAAAATGTTAAATACAGTATCTAGAAAAAGATTTGAAACTCACTATGAATTAAGAAAATATTCATGATAATTAATTAATTAAAAATAGGTTGTAATCAAAAAAATTTATTGAGTGTGATCATGGCTCGGGATTAACGCTAATTAGACGCCTAACACATGCGAGTTTTATATATGTTAAATTAATATTTTATTTAAATATATAGCGTCAAGGTGAGTAATATACAAATGTATGCCTTTAAGCCGACTTAAATAGACGGTAACTTTAAAACAGTAACAAATGTACTTAAAATTTTTTTAAATCTATATATATATATTATATTAGCAATTATTTATAACCAAATCTAAATTTATTTTGTTTACAGCTTAAAGATTACTTTGTATAATATTAGGTAATTATTTCTAAAACTGTTTAGTATCAAAAAATACTTTTAGTAAAATAAGCCTAGATGTTTAGTTGAATTTAGAGATTGTTCAACCACATACGGGTATGAAAACTACCCTATCTTTTTGACAGCAGTGAGGAATTTTGGACAATATGCGAAAGCATGATCCAGCGAACTAATGGAAATGAAGAAGATAGCGATATTGTAAAGTTTAGTGCGAGAATTAACAAATGAGTAAATTCTAAGAGAAGCTCTGGCTAATACATGTGCCAGCAGCCGCGGTAATACATGAGGAGCAAGCGTTACCCATATTGACTGGGTGTATTAAATACATAGGTGATTACAATTACTACTCTAAAAGTCAATTAAAAACCGAATACAGTAGTTTTTTTGTAAATGATTATTAAATATAAGAAAAGGAGATTTATAGAACAACGATTAAATGTAGTTACACTATAGAGCTTGCCATAAACTAAGGTGCTTTTCTATATTTAATTATAGCTGATGTATGAAAGTACGGGTATCGATAAGGATTAGTTTCCCTAGTAGTCCGTACTGTAAAAGATGAATACTTCATGAATTAAAAATTCAGGGATAGCTAACGCAAAGTATTCTACTCGGGGAGTATAATCGCAAGATTAAAACTTAACTGAATTGGCGGGAATTTGTTCGAACGGTGGAACATGTGGTTTAATGCGATAATCCACGCAAAATCTTACCAACGTTTCAGGCTTTATCAGTAGTATGGTTAATACCAAAAATATATGATTTAGTACGGAATTGCATGGCTGTCGTCAGTTCGTGCTGTGAAGTTTAGGATTAAGTTCTTTTTAACGAATGCAACCCTATAAGTAAGTTTTTATTTTAAAATAATAAATTTTTTTTAATATACTTATTTAATCTATAATTAGAATATGTTGAATCTTTTCAACTTATTCTTTTATAGGGGTTATAGGCTGAAGTCAAGTCCCTATGGTCTTTATACGTTGGGCTACACACGTGTTACAAGGGTAAAAACAAAAAGACGCAAAAAAGTAATTTTGAGCAAACCTTTAAAAATTACCTTAGTTCAGATTGTTTTATGAAATTCTAAAACATGAAGATGAAATCGTTAGTAATTGTAAATTATTATGTTACAGTGAAACAATAGTCAAATTTTGCACACACCGCCCATCACGCTCGGAAAGTCAATAATAGCGGAAGATTTGAAAAACTCTGCGCAAAATTAATATATTATTTTTATATTAATTGTATTTGTATTATTTTTTAATGGCATGGTTGAAAAGTAGTATCCAATCTAGTATTGGTAATTTGAGTGAAGTTGACACAAGGTACTGGTAGGGGAACCTGTTGGTGGAATATATTTTTTATAATACAAAAAATTTTATCAAAATAAAAAATAATTTTATAAATACGATCTTAGATTATTTATTTTTATTAGATCTAAATGACGATTTAACTAGAAAAGCTATATTTGAACAAGTAATAATATTTATTTTTATATATTGTACTATGAATTTTTTAGCTTGATCTACAGTTGTTGAATTAATTTGACCTACTCATTTTTTTAATAGAAGACACTCTTCATCTCAAGAATTTATAAGATTTAGAACATATACAGAAGTATTATTAAAACTATCAGCTTATAATGATTTTTTTTATGTTTTAAATAATTATTATTTCAACCAAAAATTAATTTTAAAAAATTAATTAAACTATAAGATTTCTATAGTTTATATATGACAGCATTATTTTTACATATATTATGATCTATATCATATATTATTATTAGCATTATATACAATATTATAACTTTTTTATTTACTGGTATAAAATTAAATCAATATAATAATAATTATTTTATCAAAATTATTTTAATAATTTTTTATAATAAAAATTTATCATTTTATAAAAATTTATTAACAGAACATGATATAAATAATATTGAATTATCAAGATTTAAAAATTATCCAACATTAGTTTTAATACACTCTAACATTAACAAATTAGAAAAAAAAACTAAAATTAATACTTCTTTTGTAAATTTTAAAACTCAATATAAATTATATAAATTTTTAAATGAAAATTTAAATTTAAATGTATTAATAGAAAATTGTAATAATAAAATTATATTTTCAACTATAAATTATATTATCAATATTAATTACAATTCTTTTTTTAAAATTTTTAAAACTACTGATATTCTAACTTATTTATTTATTAATAGACTAGCTATTGTAAATGAAAAAATTATTGTAAATAAATATAATATTTCAAAATTCAATGATTATATAAAATATATTAATTCTATAGATAATAATGAAATTTTATTAGATAAACAAATTATTTTAGGTTTAAATCAAACAAATAATTTATCTATTAAATCTCAATTAAATAATAAATTATTAAATTCATATAAAAAATTATCAAGTATAACAATTACTAATAACAGTTTTTTTTTAAAAAATTTAAATAATAATTATAATACTTTAATTAATAATGATTTTTTACAAAATTTAAAAAACACATTTAAAATATCATTTTCAGCATCAAATATTGTAAAATATTTATCTGATAAAAGTGTTAATAATTCAGTTATTTTATATTTAAGAAAAAATAAAGTTTTTAATAAAAGTAGATATTCTAGAAATAGACAAACTTATAGAACAGGTGCTTATTGATGTTTATATGTTAATATTGTAGCAGTTGTTGCTTTTTATTTTTGATTTTATAAATTTACTATGAATTTTGGTTATTTATGATGATTATTATACTCTTTAATTTTAAGTTTCTTTTTTTCTCGCGCTTTAAAACATAGATTTTATAATCCTTTAAATATTTTAAATGAATATATTAACGGTTTTAAATGATTTATTTTAATTATTTCAAATATAATTAAACCTTTAACAATAATTATTAAAACTAATTATAATAATCTATTTAACTACACTATAATTAAATATAATCAAAGTTTTGTTTGTAATTTATTAATTAAAAATAAATCATTAGAATTTAATTATATTCTTTCATCTTTTAATTTAGTTAAAGATTTTAATAATTTACTTTTATATTTATCTTCTAAATTATTTTAATAATTTAGAAGATAAATATAAAATTGTATAAAAAAAAGGGGGGAATAGTTTAATGGTAGAACAACGGTCTTCAAAATCGTTAGCGTGGGTTCGATTCCTGCTTCTCTCGTTTATTTAATTTGTAATTTTTTAATGAATAGTAATTTTTCAAGAATATATTGATTTGATTTTAATGGTACAGTAAATGAAAATTTACCCTTAAATTATAATGTTTTAAAATTTTGTAGAAATGAAATAAATAAATTAGAAAAAACAAATGAAAAAAATTTAGGTTCAAAAGAAAATCCTATTAAATTAAATTTAACCTTTGAAGATAAGCATTATGTTAATAAAAATTCAACTTTAAATTTAAATGTATATGAATCATTTGATTCTAAAAAATTCATTTCATCATTATTTGAAAAAACAATTGAATCTATAAATATTGCTTTTATGTCGCCTATTTATAATTTTATAGAATTTAAATTAAAACTATCAACAACAAAATTAAATACTAACCATTACTATGTTATAAATAATAAATTATATATAACATATAATGACTCGTTAAAATTATTTACATCAGTTGATGATTATATCAAAGATTTAAATGAATTAAATAATATAAAATTATTCTTTTTATATAGATCTTTTAATATATATAATATAAAATTAAATAGTATAATTGATTTCGTATTTTTAAAAATAATCTTATATTTACACCTTTTATATTTAAAATCTACATATTACAATAGATTTGATTATCGTTTAAAACAAACAGATTGAGGTTTTTATATTAATAATAATAGTGATTATATTCAAAATATTTTTTCTGGTTTAAAATATATTTGAAAAGGTTTAAGATTTTGATTAGTTGGTTTATTATTAGGTTTATCATCAATTTACTACTTAATGTACGTAAGATTACTACCTTTTAATAAAATTATATTTGCTTGAATTTTAGTAGCAATGTTTTTATATTGACTAATTTCAGGTTTTGTTTTTTTTGTTAAAAAATATCAATATAGTAAATTTACAGCAGCAATTCAAAGATTTTGAAAAAGAACTTATATTATTTTTTGAGTAATTGAAGCAGGTACTTTTTCAGTATTTTTTTATTTAACTTTAAATGCTACTTCTGAACCAGTTTATATGTATGATCAAATAAAAATATATAAAACTCATTTATTTTCGTGAAGATGATTTTTAATTAAATTATTACCTTCTGTAAGTATAATTCTATTAGGTTATTATTTACAATTAACATTAAAATGAAATCTTTTTAATAAACAAAATACTATTGTATTATTAATAACTTTACTATTATTATACATATTGTGATTAGAATTTTATCAATTTTATCATATTTTAAGTTTTTATGGTAATATAAATTGAGTATTTGATTATGATGAATATATTTGAACTTTAGAATTAGATTCTAGACGTACAAGATTAGCTAATAATTATATAGCAATTTGTTTATTTGCAAAATTTTGACACTTTGTTTTTATATTTTTATTTTGAGTTTTTTTTGTTTTAAGAATTAATGAATTAGGAAGAATAAGATACCCATTATTAGTAGCAAATGTTCAAAATTTTATTATTATATATATCATGTCTTGAGCTTATATGTATCCTTGATTAAAATTTATTTTTAGAAAATATTTAGATGTACCTTATTATTGATTTTATTTAAATGGAAGAGAATTAGGTATTAGAGTATTTTTTACTGATTTAAAATTATTTTTCTATGGTATAACAAATAGATTAATTGATTTTAATATATATAGTATTAAATTTGAAAAATATCCATTCTATTACTGAATTAATTCTTCTCAATTAACTGATTTTAATCAATATAGAAAATTTGTTATTAGAGATTCAATTATTTATAGTTTAAATAACTATATATTATAAATAATAAAATTTTAAAAAAAAATAAATTTTTTTTATATTTCTTTTATCTTATTTTTTTTTATTATCTATTTTTTATTTGAAATTATAATTAAATTCCACGTGTTAATCTATTACATTATACTATTATACTTTTTAATAACTTTTATCTTTTTATTTTACTCTAATAAATTAAAAATTACTAATAAAAATTTTAATTTAAGTTTTTTTATTTTATTTATTATTATTATTTTTTGAAATTTAAATCTCAATTTTATAAATATAATTGACTATCTTTATAATATCTATTATTTTATTATTTTAAATTTTTGATTATAATTTATTTATAAGATTTTTTTATGTGAGTTGATTTTATAGATCAGACCAAAAGTTTTAAGGTCTCAGTAAATAATTATTTTTACTATCTTGATAGAATCAAAAAGTTATTTACATATTTAAATGATTTACGTAAACATATATTAAAAAAATATGTATATACAATTAATCATAAAAGAATTGCTATAAACTATTTATATTTTAGTATGGTAACTGGTTTATCAGGTGCTGCATTAGCAACAATGATTCGTTTAGAGTTAGCACACCCAGGTAGTCCTTTCTTTAAAGGTGATTCATTACGTTACTTACAAGTTGTAACTGCACATGGTCTAATTATGGTATTTTTCGTTGTAGTACCTATTTTATTTGGTGGTTTTGCAAATTTTTTAATTCCTTATCATGTTGGTTCAAAAGATGTAGCATACCCAAGATTAAATAGTATTGGTTTTTGAATTCAACCTTGCGGTTATATACTATTAGCAAAAATTGGTTTTTTAAGACCTCAATTTTGAAGATATTATGATAAAACTTCATTTTCATTCCCTTTTTTAGAAAAAATAAAATATAATCAATATAAAGAATATAAAAATGATTATTTATTTTATTTAGATTTTTTAAAAAAAGAAATTACTGACGATCATTCTTTTTTTTGAAAAGCTAGAAAAATAATTAAATTACCTCAATATTCAGTTTTTTCATTTGTACCATTAAAATTAATGATGTGAAAAACAATGATAAATTACCCTGAATCATTTTGATATGCTGCAAGTCGAGTTGTTCAATCTAGAAGAAAAAAAGTTTTCGTAACTAAATGTTCTGCTAGAACTTTAACTACTGCTGGTTGAACTTTTATAACTCCATTCAGTTCAAATACAAAATATACAGGTGTTGGTTCACAAGATATTTTAATTTTATCTGTAGTTTTTGCTGGTATTAGTACAACTATTTCTTTTACTAATTTATTAATTACTAGAAGAACTTTAGCGATGCCTGGTTTAAGACATAGAAGAGTTTTAATGCCTTTTGTTACTATTTCTATTTTCTTAACTTTAAGAATGTTAGCAACTATTACTCCTGTATTAGGTGCAGCTGTAATTATGATGGCTTTTGATAGACATTGACAAACCACATTTTTTGAATATGCTTACGGAGGTGATCCTATTTTATCTCAACATTTATTTTGATTTTTTGGACATCCAGAAGTATACGTATTAATTATTCCTACTTTTGGTTTTATTAATATGATTGTACCACACAACAATACTAGACGTGTTGCATCAAAACACCACATGATTTGAGCTATTTATGTTATGGCTTATATGGGTTATTTAGTTTGAGGTCATCATATGTATTTAGTTGGTTTAGACCATAGAAGTAGAACTATGTATAGTACAATTACAATTATGATATCTATGCCTGCAACAATTAAGGTAGTTAACTGAACATTATCATTAGTAAATGGTGCATTAAAAATTGATTTACCATTTTTATTCTCAATGTCGTTTTTATTATTATTTTTAGTTGCTGGTTTTACAGGTATGTGACTATCACACGTTAGTTTAAATGTTTCTATGCACGATACTTTTTATGTTGTAGCTCATTTCCATATTATGCTTTCTGGTGCTGCTATGACTGGTATTTTTTCCGGTATATATTACTATTTTAATGCTTTATTTGGAGTAAAATATTCAAGAATGTTTGGATATATGCACTTAATTTATTATTCAGGTGGTCAATGAGTTGCATTTGTACCATTATTTTATTTAGGGTTTTCAGGTATGCCTAGAAGAATTCATGATTATCCTGTAGTTTTTATGGGTTGACATAGTATGTCAACAACAGGTCATTTTATTACTTTAGTTGGTATAATTTTCTTTTTTTTAATGATGTTTGATTCTCATATTGAAAGAAGAGCATCAACTTCAACAACTTTAGGTTTACCTAGATGATATAAAAGAATTTCATATTATATATTTAAAATAAGATACTTACAACATACTAAAGCAAAAATGAATGGTATTCCTGGTTCTACTGTAAGACTAATGTTAATTAATAGACATTTTGTTGAATATGAAGTATATGAAAAATAAAAATTAATTAAATGGGTTTTTGAATTGCTCCATTATTTGTAAATTTTTTATCATTACCATTATATTTAGTAATGCTTGTTTATAATATTGTTTGTATGTTACTAATAACTTTAGTTATTGCTTCTATAACTTTAATTGAAAGAAAAGTTTTAAGTCTTGTTCAAAGAAGAGTTGGACCACATTATGTTGGTTATAGAGGTAGATTACAATATATTGCTGATGCGTTAAAATTATTTATTAAAGGGATAGTTGTTCCAGAAGGATCAAATAAATTTTGATTTGTAGCTATACCATCTATGGCTGGTGCTATTTGTTATACTTTTTGAATTAATTCTATGTGAGGTCCAAGTGTTTCAATTTTTGATTTAGAGTATAATTTAGTTTATGCTACTATTTTATCTATTTTATTTAGTTTTTGTATAATGTTAACTGGTTATTTTAGTAAAAGTAAATATGCATTTATGGCGTCAATAAGATGTGCTATTTTAATGTTAAATATCGAAATTTTCTTAGGACTATTAGTAATTAATTTAATATTTATTAGTGAATCTTTTTGTTTTTCTGTTTTTGTTATTTATCAAGAAATTATTTGACTAATTTTTATATTTTTTGGTGTATCTGGTTTAATTTTTATAACCTTTTTATTAGAAACAAATAGAGCTCCATTTGATTTAGCAGAAGCTGAATCAGAATTAGTTACTGGTTATAGTGTAGAGTATGGTGGTTTTTACTTCGCTTTATACTATTTAGGTGAGTATTTTCATCTTTTTTTTTTTTCTATGGTAATAAGTATAGTTCTTTTTGGTGGTTGAGAATTACCTAATTTTTTATATTTATTTTTAATAAATGATTTTAATTTATTTTACTAAACTAAAAGATTTATCTTTAGTTTAAATGTTTTTAATAACTATTACATCTTATTTTTCAAATATAATTGAATTTAATTCATATATTATACATATTATTGATTTTATAACCCCTTTATTTTTTTTAGAAAATTTTATTATTCAATTTTTTATATTATACTTATTTTATCTTTTAATAGTAAATAACAATTTATATTATATATTATTATATATATTTTTAGAAATAGTATTTTTTTGGGTTTATTTTTTGATGTTTATGATCAACTTGACTTTTTACTGGTTTTTTATGAGTTTGGCTGAATTTGCAATTATTTTTATAGCAGTTGTACTATTATTTTATTTAAATATTGATGGTTTACACTTAAAATACAATAATAATATAAATAATATTATATATTTTTTACCATCATTAGTTTTATTTTTAATTTTTTTTAATATTGATTATTTCTCAGAATTAGAATTATTTTTACCTTTAGAATTATCTTATATGGATTTTTACGATGATTATTATGAAGGTTTTAATAATACTATTATGAATGATTTTACTCCTTTAACATTAAGTTATTACTCTATTAATAGTGCAGAATTTATTATTATAGGTTTACTATTATTATTAGGTAGTGTGGCTTGCGTTAATTTATATAAATCTAATAAAAATTATACTATTGTTAAACAATCTAATTTATTAACTATGTTTGATTTTTTTAAAGATTTTATAAATTTTTCTTTTATTCGAAAACAAGATTTAAACAATCAAACAAATTTTAACCCTAGTTTAAGATCTATTAAAAAAAAATATTAATTAAATGGTTCAAAAAGAAACTAATTTAAAACCAATAGATAAATGCGGTGTTTGATCAGTTAGGGTTTTTCATTTATATGGTGGTTCATTTAGAAAACAATCATATATTAGTAACTTTGTTAAAGTTAGTGTAAAAAAGACAAGACCTAATAATTGAGTACCAAAAAAAACTAAATTAAAATCTATAATAGTAACTGGAAAAAATGAAATAAAAAAAATTGACGGTAGCTATATAAAATTTAGATCTTTAAATACAGTTTTATTAAAAAAAAGATTAACCCCTAAAGGTAAAATTTTAATGGGACCAGTTAGTGTATCTTTAAAAAGAAAAAAATTTTTATCATCTTTTTGTGGGTCTATTTAATTTTTTTATTTTAGTAATATTATTCAAAGCTCTTATCGTCTAGCGGTTAGGACAACGGGTTTTCACCCCGTAAACTTGGGTTCGATTCCCAATAAGAGCACATATGTTTAGATGACTTTTTTTATATTGATATAATTCAACTGATACACCATCATCAATTGCAAAAATAAATTTATGATCTTATATTAATTTGAGATTATTTAAAGCTAGATTAAGTAGTTCTATCGCGTACTATATATTAGGTTTAAATAATTTAGAATTAAAAAAATTAAAAATTTTTTATAAAAATACATATTTTGATTATATATATTTAAAATCAATACCTTGTTTATTTTTAATAATTTTTTTAACAAATTTATATTTATTTATATAACCTGGTAGGTATGTTTAATTTAAACACTATATATTTATCTAGAATTTTTATTGAGTTTAATTTTTATTTTTTATTATTTTTATTTTTAATTTCATCAATTATTTTTTATTTTTCAAAAATAATCTCAATTCAAAGTTTGAATCAAAATTCTGTTTTTAATTTCCTAAAATTAGCTAATTTATTAGGTATTTTAATTTCATTTTTTATACATATAATTTCTTTTTGATTTTATTGTGTTTACTCATATAATATGTCATTAAATATTTTTTCAGATATAAATTTATATAATACTTATTCTATTGAGTTAGTAAATTCAAATTTATTACCTTCATATTTTAAATCAAATATAACAATCGACTTTTTTGGATTAATATTATTAACTTTAGCTTATATTGTTGGTTTTATTTCAATTCTAGCTCTTGATACTAGATTATATTGAAAAAATATAAAATATGTCTTTTCATTTACAATTTTTTTACTAATTGTTTATGTCTATGTAACTGTTTCTAATATTTTATTATTTTTTATGAGTTATGAATTACTTTTAATACCTTCTTTTTTAATTGTATATTTTGTTAGTCCAAGTAGAAGAGCAATTCAAGCTTCATTATATTTTGTTATTTGAACACAATTAGGTTCTTTATTAGTTTTAATAGCCATCGCTTATATAATTTCAATAACTAATACTTATGAATTTTCTGATTTAAAATATTTTAATTTTACTAATACTGAATCTACTATTATTATATTTTTAATTTTTTTAGGTTTTGGATTTAAAGCGCCTATTTGACCTTTTCATTATTGATTAACAAAAACACACGTAGAAGCACCTAGTGGTTTTTCTATTTATTTAAGTGGTTTTTTAGTTAAAACTGCACTTTATGGTTTTTACAAATTAAATACATCCATTTTTATAGATATCGACTCATCAATTTTTATTGCTATTTGTATTATGGGTGTTGTTGATTCATCTTTAAAAATGTGAGGTCAAACTGATTTAAAAAAATTAGTAGCTTACGGGACTATACAAGAAATGAATATAATTTATTTAGCTTTTTGTTGAGGTGATTCATATGCTATATTAGGTGGTATTTTATTTAGCGCAACACATGCATTTTTATCTGCATTAATGTTTTTTTTAGTTGATTGTATTTATAGAAGATATCATACAAGATCTTTAGTTGAAGTAAACGGTATTTTACATATAACTCCAAACTTAGGTCTATCAATACTTTTTATGCTAGTTTTCTTTTCAGGTATTCCAGGTACAATAAAATTTATTAGTGAATTTTATATTTTTAGTGGCTTATTAGAATCATCCCCTTTTATTTGTTTTATTTTAATGTTAGTAGCAAATGTTTTAGGGTTAATAGGATTTAGTAAATCTTGATTTAATGCTACTTTTGGTATGCCTAAAAAAAATACTAAATATTTACCAATGGATTTAACATTTAAAGAATCTTATATAATATTATATTGTTTTTTTTTTTTATTTATTTTTTCATATTTCTCATCAATTTTTTTTTAATTAATTTTTAATAATAAATAAAAAATTAAATCTATTTTTAATTGAAAATAAAAAAATAATAAAAACTAATACAAATTTAAATTCTTTAAACAATAATTTTAATTTAATAAAATATTTTAAATTAACTAATTATAAAGAAATTAAAGCTTTAATATCTTTATTAAAATGTATAAATTGTTTAAATAAATTAAATAAATCAATTTTTATATTTAATAAAAATTTTATAACTATTATATACAAAACTAATTTTTTTAAAAAATTAATCACATATAAATTTAACAATATTGAACTTATGTTAACTTTAAAAATGTTTATTTACTTTAATACTCGTATTTTTATTAATACTTCAGAAAATTTTATAAAATTTAAATCAGAATATGAAACTTATCCTGAGATTTTATTCGATTGTTATCATAATCATTTTTCACGAAAAAGAGTTAAAAACTTATCTTATAAAATGTTTTTATTAATAACATATAATTTACTTTAATTCCCTTTAATTTTTTAAAATAAATATAATTTGTATTAGTAAATTTCAATAAGTTTTTGAAATTGAAAATTAGAGATCTACCTCTAAAACTTAAAAGTTTAAATTCAATAGTAAAAGTACCGCGAGGGAAAGGTGAAAAGATTTTTTAATATCTTAAAAGAACCTGAAATTTAGTGCTAAATACAGTTAAGGCATTTTTGTTTTAACGTACCTTTTGCATAATGGGCTAGCGAGTTTATATAATTAGCGAGTAATTTAATTTTAAATAAAATTACGAATCGATAGAAAAATAGTTAATTATATAAGACCCGAAGCTAAGTGATCTAATTATGATTAGATTAAGGGTATTTATACCTAAGGATCGAACTCTTAAATGTTGCAAAATTTTGGGATAAATTGTAATTAGGGGTGAAAGGCTTATCAAACTTAGTTATAGCTGGTTTTCCACGAAACCTATTTAAGTAGGGTGTTATTTTTAGTAATAATTGGGTTTAAATAACTATATCTATAATTAATTTGTTAATTATAAAATTAGTATATCATAATAAGTTATTATTAGATAATAACCAGACTATTAGCGCTAAGGTTTATAGTCAAGAGAGAAACAGCTCAGATTAAACAATAAGGTCTTTAAAAATAAATAATTATGAAGATTATTTTTGTTAATACTGATAAGATGTAGGCTTGGAAGCAGCCATCATTTTAAAAAAGCGTAAAAGCTTAATATCAGGTAAATTAATGTTAAAAATTAATTAATACTTAAATAATCATAGATGAAACTAGAATAATTTTTATTTACCGAATTGATAAATCGAAAGATGGTAGTGGAACGTTTTGTATAAATAAATAAAATTGTGAAATTTTATAATTTATCAATATTGATAATGCTAGCATGAGTAGTAGACATAATGTGAGAATCATTATCGCCTAATATACAAGGGTTACTAAATTTGATAATCTTATTTAGTGTAAGTCGATTTCTAAGATATAAAAGTTTATTTTTATCAATGAATATAAAATATAAAATACCTAATAAAAAATCTTATATATTATATAAAATTTTTTATAATATATAAAAATAGATTTTTTAGTGGCTGGAAATGTTTATATTTTATTTATATCGTACTAACTCTAACACAAGTGTTTAAGTAGAATATATAATGGCGAAGGAGTAAAAAGTATTGAAGGAACTAGGCAAAATAACCCTGTAACTTTGGGAGAAAGGGGGCTTTTAAGCAACTGAAAAGAGAGAGTAGCGACTGTTTAATAAAAACATAAGATTTTGCAAAATTTAAATATGATGTATAAAATCTGACACCTGCCCGGTGCTGCAAGGTGAATCTATTTTAGTTAACGCTGAAATATTAAACCCCAGTAAACGGCGGCCGTAACCCTGACGGTCCTAAGGTAGCAAAATTCCTTGGCGGGTAAGTTCCGTCCTGCATGAATGGTGTAACGACTGCTCTGCTGTCTCCAATACTTGCTCTACGAAATTGAATTTTCCGTGAAGATGCGGCAATATTACAACTAGACGGGAAGACCCTATGCACCTTTACTGTTATCTGTAATAAATTTTTTTTTATATTTAACTAGCAAGTAGGAGGTTTATACTAAAAATGGAAAACTACTTGAATATATTAAAAAATTAAAAATAAATTTAATAAAATTATATTATTTTTATTATTGAAAGACAGTTTGACTGGGGCGGTCTCTCCTAAAAAGTAACGGAGGAGTATAACAATTTGGGGTATCTTATTTTAATTAAGATCAGTATTAAAATGAATATACTAAATTTGATTAGAGTACAAACAAGTATTCTAAGGATATATGTCTGTCATATTGACCCGATATAATTTAGTAGAAAATATATCGATCAACGAATAAAAGGTACGCTAGGGATAACAGGCTTATGGGTTTTGAGAGTTCTTATTAATAAACCCGTTTGGCACCTCGATGTCGGCTCATCACATCCTGATGATGGACAATCTATCCAAGGGTCCGGCTGTTCGCCGGTTAAAGTGGTACGTGAGCTGGGTTTAAAACGTCGTGAGACAGTTTGGTCCCTATCCGGTTGTAATTTTAAGAAAATAAATAAGAATTAACTTTAGTACGAGAGGACTAGGAAAATTTAATCACTGGTTTGAAAATTACTTTAATAAATAAAAGTATGGTTTTTAAGCTAAATTAATTAAGATAATTGCTGAATTCTATATAAGCAAGAATCTCACTTATATTATTTTCTAATAAATTTTTTAAAGACTATATTATTTAAGTATATTTATTAAAAGTCATTATAACTAATAAATATAAATATACTAAATATTTAAAAATCACTACAGTTTAGTTTTTATAACTTATGTGGCGGAATAGGTAGACGCGTGGGACTTAAAATCTCATTCCTACGGAGTGCCGGTTCGACCCCGGTCATAAGTAAATTATTTAGTAGTTGATTTTAATACGCACTAGATGGATGCCTAGAATTTAAACTTCTTCGTAAACAAATTTACGATATCTATTTAGTAAATAACATATTGATATGTTTATGTATTGGAGATTAATAGATAAAGTTAAAAAAATAATGAAGTGAAACATCATAGTAATTATTTTTAAAAACTCAATTGAGAATAGTATAATGGTGAGTAAATACTATAAGTTTTATTATTTTTAAAAATTGAAAAATTTGGAGAAAATTTACCATAGAAGGTGAAAGTCCTGTAAATTTATTTAAATCTTTTTAAAGCTGCTTGGATGGTTCCGGTGTGGGCTCATTTCCCATAACTATAAAGTTCGATTCTTTAAAGTGGCTAGTTATAAATTTTTATAATATTTAATTATTATAACACTAACACTGAATACCTACTAGATATACATACTATATTAAGCACTATAACACTAACACACTGAATCCTACTAGATATACATACTATATTAAGCATATAACACTAACACACTGAATACCTACTAGATATACATACTATATTAAGCAC